GCAGTATCCCTTTTTTTTGAACATGGATTTTGATAACTTGAGAATCTTTGATTTGGTTATGATCCAAAAACAAAAAGGAAAGGAAAAGAATGGAATAATCATTCCATGAGAAAATCAAATTCAAATAAAAAACCATCCTTTTTGTTTGCATAATGTGTATGTGCCACACCATACAATTGAAATAGAAAGATTCATCGGACGATTCATGAATTACATGTTAGCTGATGAAAGAAGTTGTTGTTGATAAATATGAAATTGGAAAATAAATTTCTTATTATGGAACCATCGGGCGGTCATACATGTACTACAATTAAGATTAAAGACTCGCTATTCATTCGGGTTTTGGTCAAGAATAACATTCTGTAGGAGAGATGGCCGAGTGGTTCAAGGCGTAGCATTGGAACTGCTATGTAGACTTTTGTTTACCGAGGGTTCGAATCCCTCTTTCTCCGTTTCTTTTCATTCATCAACGTTACCGACTACAATGTATCAAATAAAATAAGAATTGATATCATTATTCTAATGGTAAGACCCTTTAGACATTCTCTATCCCTAATGAATCCCTGTGATAGGTAAAATACAAATAGAAATATCGTATTGATATTGAAAATAAAAAAAAAAGATCCTATTACGTGAATGAGACAGGGCACGAGGTACTCTATTTACTTCAACGAAAGGAGTCAAAATTGGTATGAACCTTGCTTTTGTATTTTTGTTAGAATCAAGTCTGACGGGAATAATATTCTACGACCAACAACTCATTTATTTTCAGACCGATCCATTTACTATCTATTATTTGATTTATAAATCCTTTATATTGTAAGGAGTCAATAGTCAAATGGTTTGGCAATTCCCCGTGGGGGGATGAAACAAGATAATTTTGAATCAGAGCTTTCGATCTTTCTTTATCCTTCGTAGTAATAATATCTTGGTATTTGCAACGATAACTTGGTATATCCACTATACGACCATTCACTAAAATGTGTCTATGGTTAACTAATTGTCTGGCTCCGGGAATGGTCGAAGCCATACCTAATCGAAAAAGGATGTTATCCAAACGCATCTCAAGTAGTTGTAGTAAAACCTGGCCTGTTGACCCTTTGGCTTTTCCGGCAATATGCACATATTTAAGTAATTGTCGCTCTGTCAGACCATAATGAAAACGCAATTTCTGTTTCTCTTCTAAACGAATACGATATTGTGATCTTTTTACAGAGTGCAATTGGGTTTGAAGATCACTTCTGGATCTGGGTATTTTACTAGTTAGTCCCGGTAAAGCCCCCAGCCGGCGTATCTTTTTGAAACGAGGTCCTCGGTAACGAGACATATAAAGGCTCCTTTTTGATTCACTTTCATTTGACAAAAAAATATAAATTCAGACTGAACTAAAGGATCAGCAAAGCAAAACTCAATTTACTAAAGCCCTACAAAACAGAATAAAATAAATTTTATCAATATTCGGATTTTTTGTATATATAGGAAATTCAAGCGAAGGTTACATTTTCAAATTTCTTCTATAGAGATCTAATTGTTCTAGTAAACTTTTTGATTCATAGCTATATCTGCAAGTTACCATGACATAATAGATCGGACCCAACATTTAGAGAAAGCGAGAGTAGAGATTTTCAATCATGGAAAGAAAAAAATCGATAAAGAAAAAGAGCCGGCTATCGGAATCGAACCGATGACCATCGCATTACAAATGCGATGCTCTAACCTCTGAGCTAAGCGGGCGGATATAAGAGTCATATTGTATAGGAAGCTATCGGATCTTAGCTATTACCTAGTGATTCTTCTTCTTTTTTATTTCATTTAATTTCATATTTATTGATTATTGAAATTTATTCTATTTCTTAGTTATATATTTTCTTATTTTCTATTCTATTTAGAAAATAGAAAAGAAACTATTTAGATCTAGATAAATTATCTATCTAAATAAGAAATAGAAATTCTATTCCATATTCATAATTCTATGAATATAAAATATCAATATATCAATGAAATTAGAATTCGAAATGAAAAAAAAAGAATGAATATCGACCGTTCCACTATTCAAAACTGCACTGTAAAAATGAAGGAGGAGGAAAGGCATATAGATATATGTGGGATATATCTATCCATATTGAATTGCGTATACATCAATGATAGAATCATTTCGTATTGATCATATTGAAACAAATAAGGTTCATCCAATAGAGATGAAATGATAGAATAGAAGAGAAGGTGGGCAAAAAAAAAAGAGCAGCATACACTTTTTCGATATAGGAATCATTACCTAATGAATTAAAAAGTGCCAAGATAAATGAAAGAGTTGGATGGAATTACAACTGTATCCTTGTCTCAAAGGAAAGGGGGATATGGCGAAATTGGTAGACGCTACGGACTTGATTGGATTGAGCCTTGGTATGGAAACCTGCTAAGTGGTAACTTCCAAATTCAGAGAAACCCTGGAACTAAAAATGGGCAATCCTGAGCCAAATCTTTGTTTTGAGAGAAAAAACGGTGGAAAATGAGAATAAAAAGGGATAGGTGCAGAGACTCAATGGAAGCTATTCTAACGAATGAAATTGATTACGTTACGTTAGTAGCTAAAATCTTTCTATCGAAATGACAGAAAGGATAACTTTATATACCTAATACGTACGTATACATACTGAAATAGCAAACGATTAATCACAACCCAAATATTATATCGAATCCTATTCTGTATTTCTATATAGGAAAAAAGAAATCTTCTATTTCTTTATCTTTTTTATCTTTATATTTATATTATATATTAGTATATATATTCATTCTATATTCAATTCTAATTCTATTAGAATTGATTTATGAATTCTATTCTTCTAATTATTCTAGAATAGAATAGTATAACTCTATTAGAAAATAATAGAATAATTTATTATTTTCTATATTCTTTATTTATTTCTTATTTATATTACTATTAATATGAGTAATATTATGAGATAAAGATCTATAGAAACCCTCTATTAATTAGAATAATAGAGATCAAAAAATATATGAAAAATCGAAGAGTTATTGTGAATCAATTCTAATTGAAGTTGAAAAAAGAATCGAATTCTAATATTCAGTGATCAAATGATTCATTCCAGAGTTTGATAGATCTTTTGAAGATGAATCGGACGAGAATAAAGAGAGAGTCCCATTTTACATGTCAATACCGACAACAATGAAATTTATAGTAATAGGAAAATCCGTCGAATTTTTAAATCGTGAGGGTTCAAGTCCCTCTATCCCCAATAAAAAGACCATTTTACTTCCTCGCTTTTTATTTATCCTCATCCTCTTTTTTTTCATCAGTGGCTCGGTTTAAACAAGATGAAATATCTTTCTCGCTTCATTCACTCTGTTCTTTCACAAATGGATACGAATATAAATCCTCGTATCTTCTTCCAATCCAATCTCATTTTGTTTGTATAATACGATATGAACATATATGTTCAAGGAATCTCCGTTATTGAATCATTCATAGTCCGTATCTTTTTACTTACATTTACAAAGAAAGTCTTCTTTTTGAAGATCTAAGAAATTCAGGGGCTAGGGCCAATTTTTTAAGATTTTATTTTTTAGTTCTTTTCATTGACATAAATCTAAGTACTCTACTAGGATGATGCACGCGAAATGGTCGGGATAGCTCAGTTGGTAGAGCAGAGGACTGAAAATCCTCGTGTCACCAGTTCAAATCTGGTTCCTGACACGTGAATAATGTATCGGATAGATATTCATACCTCATACAAATGAAATTAATTCATTGAGAAGGATCGGGATAGATATTCTTTACTTTCTTTTTCATTTGTATTTTTTTCCTCTCTGTTCATACTTTTTTTATTCCAAAAGTATGTTAAAATTTCGTATATATCTCAAAAGGAATATCTCAAAAAAAATTAGCTAAAAGGATTCAATAAAAGAGTGTAAGGATAGGAATAGAAAGGATGTATTTCAAACACAGTACAAATAAACTCTGATTCTGCTCATTTTGGATTTCTTCATCTCGTCTCTTCTTTCTTTTCTTTCCAATTTCATATTTTTTTGTCACTCTTGCTCAAGTGACTCTCTGGGGTCCCCACTAAATGATGTGCGCAGTACAAAGTTCATGGTACAGAATTCTTTTGAGTCATCCTATTGTTTCTGCTCATACGAAATGTATATTATATGATATATTCCCAATTGGGGGATAGCAATGAGAGCCTATTTTTTTTTAGCCCCTCCACAATACGAATAAAAGTCCAGTTACTCTGTTTCATCTATAAGTGAAATGCCAAGATGCTCATAGAAATTAGGCGTAATATAATCTTTACGTAAAGGCCAACCTATCCAACTTTCAGGCATCAAGATACGTTTAAGGCGAGGATGATTCTCATAATAAATTCCCAACATATCATAAGATTCCCGTTCCTGAAAATAAGCACTTCTCCAAATCCAGAAAACTGATGGGATTTGAGGATTATTCAAATACTCTTATGCATACCTCTTCTGGACCATACCATATTTTCGTAAGGTGATACACATTAGCTAAAAATCCGCCTGGTGCTACATCATAGGTACACTGGGAGCGTAAATAAATTTAACCATATACATATGAAATGACAACAATGGAATTCAACCCTCGGTTTTTCTTTGTAAAGTCTCTATTCCTCGGCAATCAAAGCCTAAAGATCTATGAATTAGCTCATGCTTTACTAGCCAATCAGATAAATGAACCTGCATCTTCTTCATCTCTCCCACATTTTTATTTGTATAAATATTTCACATTGACAATGAAATTTTTCATTTTCATGATTGACCCGCTTTTTCTTATTCTGAACAAAGGAACCCTGCCTTATTCACTAATTCGTAGGAAGATACTGACCTTTTGGATTTGAAAAAGATTTCAAATCCAAAAGGTATCTCTGAAGTAGATGGTGATTTATAGAGTAATCCTTGATCGTAATTTCCAGTATGAGTACTGCGTCGAAGGTAAAACTTGTGATTAGTAGTAAAACATCGATTATCCTGTTGATACACAGTTCTATCTTCAAATATCTTTCGGGATATTTTCTTACGAAGTTTCGTTATAGCATCTATAATTGCCTCTGGCTTAGGCGGAAGCCTGGCAAATATACATCCACAGGAATTAACTTATCGACTCCGTGAACAGTACTATAAGAATCAGTACTGAGCATCCCTCCTGTAATAGTAAAGGCTCTCATAGCAATGACATATTTTGGTTCAGGCATTTGCTCATATAATCTTACTAAAGAAGGGAGGAGCCATTTTCATTGTTACTGTTCCGGCTTTTAAAATGAGGTCTGCTTGCCTTGGGCTCGATCTTGGCACCAACCCATAACGATCAAAGTCGAATCGCGAGCCTATTAATGAAGCAAATTCAATGAAACAACAACTGGTACCATAGAGAAGCGGCCATAAACTTGAAAGTCTTGACCCATTCGAGAGATCATTCGATGTAGTTGAAATAATTGAATTGGGGGTTGTTTGGTTAAGTAATGGAAACTCAACCAAATTCATAACTGTTTCAATGTCATCCTTTCCTTCCTTTTTATTTGGATTGTCTAAATATTCAACTAAGACCATTCCAACGCTCCTTTTCGCCATGCATAGACTGAACCCACAATTGGGATAAGCACGAAAATAAAAGCTTCTATAAAGACAGATACACCCAATACATCAAAGCTCATTGCCCATGGATAAAGAAAGACCGTTTCAACATCAAAAACTAGAGCAAACATGTAATAGCGAATTCGGAATTGTACCCAAGTATCCCCCCCCCATGGGTTCTATACCTTATTCATAACTAGAAAGCTTTTCTGGACCTTCCCTAATCGGAGCTAAAATCCCAGAAATGACAAATGTCAAGATAGGAATAATGCTTGATATTATTAGGAATGCCCAGAGAATATCATATTCGTGAAGCAGAAACATAAAAGTACTCCTATGAATGTGGAATAGGCTGAATTATTCCATTTGAATTGGGATTTTCAAATCATCTAGAACTTCTTAGATGAAACAAGAAAAGAATTTTGATCAAATAAAGTCGCATAGTTGAGAGTTTGTTTGCTATAGGACATACCTTGTTTCAAGATTCATCTAATGTCATCCCACTTCTATTTTTTACTTTTTTTTTCTCCTTTCGATTCTATTTCTATATGTGATGTGTAGACATAGCATGCTCTTATACTTAGTTATTTTTATTTTCTATTCTACTTATTATGTTATTTTTATGTATATTTTTTATATTTCATATTGATCTTATATCTTATAAATAGAAAGTAAAAGTAAAGAATCCCTTATTTTATAGTAAATTAGTAAATAATAAATTCAATAATTCAGAATTCAATAAAGAAATTACAAATTCAATTTTCAATTCGATTAAAAACAATTAAAAAAAAATAAGAAAAATATTAAATATTATATGTAATTCATTCATGAAATTCATGAATGTGGATGAAGAGAGATGAGTATTTGATCCGAGATTTGACAAATACCAATTGGTCCGTTGGAATGAATTATTGTGTTTATTTTATTGTTCCTACTACTACTACTCAAATTTCTATACAAAACAAAATAAAAATGGAATAGGAATATATAATATATTAGGGCTATACGGACTCGAACCGTAGACCTTCTCGGTAAAACAGAGAAAACTTATTATTATCGAAATGATTCGAACTGTTTCAAAGACCCAACATGCATTTTTTTGCATTGGGCTCTTTCATCAACTGATGTAAAGATCAGTTAGTCCACCATATTTTTTCTTTATAGTAAGATAATGAGATGGCTCCATGTGCTCTGATTCATTATTTGTATCCTGATCTAGGAGCAATACCAAAGTGTTTCAAAGAAGGGTGACCTTTCTTTAGGTCTGCCTTCGGCCTAGATCAACCTAAGTGAAATGCAGTCTCTATCGCTCCGCTGCAAGAGTAAAATATGAGACTTCATACACCTCAAAGTTCATAGGACGAAAAGAGGTTCTTTTGAGATCCTTATGCTCATTATGCCTGGCATTGAACGAACTGGGCATTTACCTTACAATGGTAGGTTCTATTTTATTTGGAACCGGAATTCGCACTGAACCGGATCAAACCAAATTTGTCAGGCTATTTTTCTCTTGTTCTCTCGAATCTACGGAGTAAGACATCGACTTATCAAAAAGATAAATTATGGTCATTGCATAAAAGGTTCCCTTGAAAAACATTGGCGCACGTGTAAACGAGGTGCTCTACCTAACTGAGCTATAGCCCTTGTCATAACCATTTTAACATAGAGACAATTTCTTGTCAAGAAGGTTATCCCATAATCCCATATGATATGATAACTCTATGATCTGTTTATGTTTACTTTGATATTGTTTAGAAAACATATTTTATCTATAATCCATTCCATCGAAGTGATGGAGACCTTTTTTGTGGTGATAAATGACCTACTTAACCCAGTGGTTAGAGTATTGCTTTCATACGGCGGGAGTCATTGGTTCAAATCCAATAGTAGGTAGAACTTATTAGATACCGGATTACATGATATCTAATAAGTTTTTCTACCCATCCTCTTTTTTTCGTTATATCATCAGATTAATCAAATTAGACTTTATTGTGTTCAATTTGTGGAATCAAGATGTAGTGTGTAGTGTATAATAAAGAATTCTTTTGATTTTGTTATTGAATAATTGAATACTAATAGGAAATCGCTTTGACAGCTTCTACTCGTGTCCTAGCTCGTCGGAGAGCTAGATTTGCCTCAATTGCTTGTCTCTTACCCTCAGCTCTACTCAAGTTAGCTTCAGCTATTTCAAGAGTTTGTTGAGCTTCTTGTGGATCAATGTCAGTACTAATTTCCGCACCATTTCCTAAAATGGTGATCTCATTATTACTTATTCTAGCAAAACCGCCCATAAGAGCCACCATTAACCATCGATCGTTTAGCCGTATTCTCAAAAGACCTATATCTACAGCCGTGGCAATGGGGGCATGGTTTGGTAATACCCCAATTTGTCCACTATTAGTAGATAAAATAATCTCTTTAACTTCGGAATTCCAAATCATTCGATTAGGAGTCAGTACACAAAGATTTAAGGTCATTTCTTCAATTTGCTCTCCTCTTCTAAGTTCATAGCTTTCGCGGTAGCTTCATCGATGTTACCCACCAAATAAAAGGCCTGCTCGGGAAGACCGTCTAATTCTCCGGAAAGGATGAATTGAAACCCCCGAATTGTTTCTGCGAGACCAACATATTTCCCTGGAGAACCAGTAAAGACTTCTGCCACAAAGAAGGGTTGTGATAAGAAACGCTCAATCTTGCGTGCTCTTGCTACAGTTAAACGATCTTCTTCGGATAATTCGTCCAACCCAAGGATAGCTATAATGTCCTGAAGTTCTTTGTAACGTTGTGAAGTTTGCTTAACCCTTTGCGCAGTTTCATAATGTTCCTCGCCAACGATCCGAGGTTGTAACATAGTTGACGTTGAATCCAAGGGATCTACTGCTGGATAAATACCTTTGGCAGCTAATCCTCTTGATAATACGGTAGTAGCATCTAAATGTGCAAATGTCGTGGCAGGAGCAGGGTCGGTCAAATCATCCGCAGGTACATAAACTGCTTGGATTGATGTTATGGATCCTTCTTTGGTAGAAGTAATTCTTTCTTGCAAAGAACCCATTTCCGTACTAAGGGTAGGTTGATAACCCACTGCAGAAGGCATTCTACCTAATAAGGCAGAGACTTCGGACCCTGCTTGAACGAAACGAAATATATTGTCGATGAATAGAAGTACGTCTTGCTCATTAACATCCCGAAAATATTCCGCCATGGTTAGGGCAGTCAAGCCAACTCTCATACGAGCTCCTGGCGGTTCATTCATTTGACCATAGACTAGAGCCACTTTGGATTCTGCAATATTTTTTTCATTAATCACCCCGGATTCTTTCATTTCCATGTAGAGATCATTTCCTTCACGAGTACGTTCACCTACTCCACCAAATACGGATACGCCTCCGTGAGCTTTGGCAATGTTGTTGATCAATTCCATGATGAGTACTGTTTTACCCACTCCAGCTCCCCCAAATAGTCCGATTTTTCCTCCACGGCGATAGGGGGCTAAAAGATCCACCACTTTAATCCCTGTTTCAAAGATTGATAATTTTGTATCTAACTGTATGAAGGCGGGTGCAGATCTATGAATAGGAGATGTTGTGCGAGTATCGACAGGACCTAAATTATCAACGGGCTCTCCAAGAACGTTGAAAATTCGTCCGAGAGTAGCCCCCCCGACTGGAACACTTAGAGGAGCTCCCGTGTCAATCACTTTCATTCCTCTCATCAGACCATCTGTAGCACTCATAGCTACAGCTCTAACTCGATTATTTCCTAATAATTGTTGTACTTCACAAGTTACATTAATTTGCTGACCGACAGCATCTCGACCTTTAATTACCAAAGCATTATAAATATTAGGCATCTTACCCGGTGGAAAAATGACATCCAGCACTGGGCCAATAATTTGAGCGATACGCCCTAGGTTTTGTTCTTGAAGTGTAGAAACCACAGGATCGGAAGTAGTGGGATTGCTTCTCATAATCATAAATCATACTAAATATGTCGAAATTCTTTTTTGAAAAGTACTGAATCGAAAATAAATATCCGATAGCAAGTTGATCGGTTAATTCCATAAGAAATAAAAGGGAGCTAGCATTCGATTGAGCAATCTAATCCAATTCAATCCTTTACTCAGTGAATGAGTCAATTTTCAATTTTTTCTATTTTACTCTTGTATATTGTATTTTTTTTTCTTTTTTTTTTTGTGCACCTATTCTTCTTTATGTACCCTATTTTTTTCCCTTTTATAGATAAATTATGACTCTTTTCACATCTAGGATTTACATATACAACATATATTACTGTCAAGAGAAGGGTCCGGGTTCCTCTATTCTTTCTTTCTATTTACTATATTTATTTACTATATATATATATATTTATAATCTTGATATCTTTT